GCTCGAACAATCCCCGCTCCATCTACCAAAACGACCGGAAATGTTTCAAAAAAAGTGGGCATCCGACGTACAAAAAGTTCACGCCCTTCTTTATCTCTAAAAATAGGATGTCCTAACCATCCAACCGCTATTCCATCCCCGTTATCCATTGAACCCGCCCTGAATAATCCCCCTTTTGCCGGATTATTGCCGATGTAATCATAAAAGGCTAATTTTTCAGGAATTTTAGACCAAGCTTCTGATAAACTTTGATTTTCGGCTAAGCCAGTACTAACTCTTCGATATATCTCTTGCTGGAAGTACCCTTGATCCCATTGATAACGAGTAGGTCCAAATAATTCAATGGGGGTAGTTGCTGAACCATACCACATAGTTCCAGCAACAACAAAAGCGGCAAAAAAGACAGCCGCGATACTACTGGAAAGCACAGTTTCAATATTGCCCATACGCAATCCTTTGTATAGGCGTTGGGGTGGTCGGACACTAAGATGGAATAGGCCTGCTAATATACCCAATGTTCCAGCCGCAATATGATGAGAGGCTATTCCTCCCGGAACAAAAGGATCAAAACCTTCCACGCCCCACGCTGGATTTACATATTGTACTTTGCCAGTTAGTCCATAAGGATCGGCTACCCATATTCCAGGACCATACAAGCCTGTTACATGAAATGCACCAAAACCAAAGCAAGCCACCCCCGCCAGAAATAAATGAATTCCAAAAATCTTGGGCAAATCCAAAGAAGGTTTTCCTGTCCGCTCATCAGTAAATATTTCGAGATCCCAATACACCCAATGCCAGATCGCTGCTAAAAAGCACAAGCCAGAAAACACAATATGCGCTCCGGCCACACCTTCGTAACTCCAAATACCCGGATATGTTATAGTCCCTCCTGTGATACCCCAACCACCCCATGAATTGATTATTCCTAAACGAGTCATGAAGGGTATAACGAACATACCCTGTCTCCACATTGGATCAAGAACGGGGTCAGAAGGATCAAAAACTGCTAATTCATATAGAGCCATCGAACCGGCCCAACCAGCAACCAGAGCTGTATGCATTATATGAACAGAAAGCAAGCGGCCGGGATCATTCAATACGATAGTATGAACACGATACCAAGGCAAACCCATGAAAATACCCCTTTCTCAAAGAAAAAAAGACACTACGCAACTTTATTGCATTGGAAAAGACTATACTCTGACTATGTTATGTCCCCCTCCCTTCGGGGATTCGTTCAGAGCAAGGGTTACTATTCATCTTTGTTTTATTCTATTGGGAAGAATGGAACAATTCCGTTCGTAGGAAAAAGGATAAGCAGATTTATTCTATACTCAATAAGTAAGAATACGCAATGGGAAGGTTGAGGCCTTTTCTATGAGCAAGTGTGTCCGTACTGGTTCATCATTCCAAGGGCCTATTTCGAATAATTTGACCTTATTCATTCTGTCTTTCTTTCTGAATTTTTGATAAAGGACAATATTCGAAAAAGTAGAAAACCCTTCTTACGTTTCCACATCAAAGTGAATAGCGTCGTATTTTGTCTTTCATTTTATGCCAGTTGGTGTTCCGAAAGTCCCACCTAAGCCAGACCCTGAATCTGAAAAAGAAAAAAATAAGAATAAGAAAGAGAAATCCGACTTCCTAGAAAAATAAAAAGAATTTCTAGAAAAAAAGACCAGGTAGGTTTAGGGATAATCAGGCTCGAACTGATGACTTCCACCACGTCAAGGTGACACTCTACCGCTGAGTTATATCCCTTCGCTGCCCCCAGACTAATCCTAAGTCAAAGGGTCGAGAAAGGAAAGGCCATTGCTGGGAGAAATAGCTTTGAATAAACCTAAGTCATAGGTTTAACACGTATATTTTACTATTTGAAAAGAAAATGATTCAAAAGTTGAAACTAGACTGACTCAGTTATATAATAGAACTGAAGTCAAAGCGGAGATAAAGGAAAGGCCACGACTGGTAGAAGTAATTTAGAATAACCTAAAGATAATCGATCCATATGTATAGATCTACCTGTTGTGGATTGTAAATTGGAAACTGATATTCGAAAGAAAGGCTTACTTAATTAGAGTATTGCAGTATTTATTAATGTTGTCGGGAGTATAGTATCACTTTACCTTTTTTTTTTATTATATAAAATTCTAAAGAATAATATCATTAACTCTTTCTTTTTATTATTATTATATGGAGGACAACTATGTATATTCGTAAATATTCGAATCGAGAAATAGAACAACAGCAACAGCGGTTTACAGCAGGCTTCAACCAAAAGATTCGAAAAATGAGTGATCAATACAACTCACAAATTTTGAAGTTATTAAAACGTCAACAAATGACCGAATTTTTGGTAGAAGCCGAACATATTCAACGCCAAATCGCTCCATTAATGGCGACATATGAAGATCGTTACAAAGATGCGATGTTAACTTATCAAATTAATGTATATTCGTCGGTTAAATCCGTCTGTAAATATCCTTTCTTCTATGAAGAGAGTATGGGCTGGGCAAAGTGCCGTCGCAAACAGCTCGACGATATTATCGCGACGACAGTATCCGCAGTTACTTTAGCCCATGAGATCACTCCGCCTATCTTCCCGCTGATTTTTGGGAAACCAACAAGCTATCTTAACAGTCTCGAGTCTCGGGTTAAGAAACTCCAAAGTTGGAATCATGATAGCCCAACAGTAAAGGTATTCTTTTCACAACTCGAAAAGGAAATCGATCGATTAGATCTAGACGATTTAAGTCTAGATTTTTTAATCTTAACTTATGAAAGGGCGAATGAAATGGAGTCCATATTCAAGCACTATGAAGTAGAAGAGGCGTTGTCATTCAACAATTGTAGATTTTGTTGTAAGTCAGCCTCGCCCCTGTGTGAAGAAATGAATCCGGGGAAAGAAGACTCCCAAACTGTGCAAGAAATTCACCGACACTTACTTCGAACTTTTCAACGAAATCTATTTCAAAGATTAGCAGCTGTGGTGTCAAAAGTCAAAAACGGTTAAGAGCGATATTAGCCTACTCGGAAGGATCTCATCTCCTACTTATCCATGACTGTTTAGGTCTCTAGCATGACCACTTTATGAAATGTGGAGGGAAGTGGGGTAAATGGCCAATACTACTGGAAGGATTCCTCTTTGGATAATAGGTACTGGAACGGGCATTCTTGTGATCGGTTTACTAGGTATTTTCTTTTATGGTTCCTATTCCGGATTGGGTTCATCCCTGTAATAATCGTATGAATTGAGTTGTCGACATGAAAGCGTAAGAACTCAATGGGCCTGAAATCATAAGGGAATCCCGTTGAGTTCTTACGAATTCGAATAGTTTGTTCGTCTAAATGACCGAATCGTTTTCGGCTCTTTCAAATTCATTCTATTTTCTTTTTTTGATGATGGTTTTGAAAACTGAATTTCATTGATTGATTTAGAAGACCTGCGGCTCGAGAGTATCTCTCAATACTTTCACGAAAGTTCGAATAAAGACGGAATCACTCGATTCCCGGGATAACTTTCTATATATTTCTATAGATAAAGTGAAAGGCTCCGGTGTATAGAGAAGACCTCACCGTTTAAGAAGTAACCATAGAAAGGATCGAATCCACTATTTCTTTGGAATTTCTATTTATTAGTTTAATACCTAGTAGAATAGAATTTCGTATTTCGAGGTGAAATGCCTAAAAAAAAAGAAAAAATCGTGGTCGGGAAGGTTATAGTAGCCAAAGCCGTTGGAAGTTTGATCTTGTCCATTGGAAACCCGTTTTGTTATTAATAGACTACGAAGAGGAAAAAGAATAATTGAAAGAAAGGCAATCAATTTAGTTATTCGACCAAGTTTCATTTATGCATAGTCAATGACGCGAATTAGCCGGGGATATATAGCTCGGAGACGTAGACGAAAAACGAGTTTAGTTATATCAAGTTCTGGGGCAAGTCTTTCAAAGCTTATTACTCAACAAGAAATAAAAGCTTTGGCTTCGTCTGATCGGGATAGGGCTAGACAAAAGAGAGATTTTCGTTGTTTGTGGATCACTCGAATAAATTCAGTAATTCGTGAAGGATGGGTATCCTATAGTTATCGTTATAGTAGATTAATTCACGATTTATACAAGAGCCAGTTGCTTCTTAATCGTAAAATGCTTGCCCAAATATCTATAGCAAATAAAAATTTTCTTTATCTGATTTCAAATCAGATCCTAAAATCCGAAGTAAATTGGAAGGAATCCGCCGGAGTCATTTAAATGGAGTTACCCGGAGAATGAACTCCGGGAAAGTAGAGTCAAAATAAAAAAAAAATAGGATAAAATAAAGTAATCAAAAGAAATATGAATCAACACATTGAATAAAAAATTTGAAGTTTGCCTTCTTACCCGATTTTTCGATTTGTTTTTGTCTTACAACACGAGAATCAAATCCGAATTAGCGGATTTTTCGGGCAAAGGCTCAATCTGCGTTTGAGTTCGGGTGTGAATTTTGGTTCAAACGAAGAAAGAGTAAGCCTATTTTTTTCTCTCTCATGCTCGCCTTTTATTTTATTTTATTTATTGTCGTCTCTCACGGTGGACTTTTCTTTCTTTTCATATGACTTAACTTTCTTTCTGGCTCTCGCCGTCAACTTCTTTATTTTCACTCCTGTGGCAGTATTAATAAAAGGTAACAAAGATAAAATACGAGCTTGTTTTATAGCAATAGTAATTAATCGTTGTTGTTTCAAAGTCACTTTATTTCTTCGTCTAGATAATATTTTTCCTTGGTCACTAATAAATCGACAAAGTAAACTTATGTTTCGATAATCAATTCGATCCCCCGGTTGAATCGGGGGCAAACGCCTACGAAAAGATCGCTTGGATTTATGAAAAGGTCGCTGCTTGGATTTACGAAAAGGTCGCTTGGATTTATCCATGGTTTGTTTAGTTTATTCCTTAAAAAAATAAGATTTGGTTTTTTCTATTTAAATTCTCTTCTAATTAGATAATTAGACTGTTATTTTTCCCCCTCCTCGGAAGGGTGCAAGTGCTCGTTTCGAGCTATATCTCCCCGTGAATAGTATGCTTGTAACAATACCGACAAAATTTTCTCAATTCCAATCGATTAGGCGTATTGTGTCGGTTCTTTTTAGTAATATATCGCGAAATACCTGTTGATGCCTTATTAGCACCCTTTCGAACACAAGTAGTACATTCCAAAATAACGGTTATTCGGATATCCTTACCCTTGGCCATGAACCTCCCTTGGATTTTTAATTTACTCAACTCTTCTTCTTTTGATACGAAAGGAAGAAGAAAGAAAAAAATATAAGTTACTAACTTGAAATCAAATTATGAAAAATTTTGCTGCAATCAATATGTTAAAATAAGATAGAAAGATTTCTAAACGATATTACAAAGCACAGTATTTCAAATTCTAGTAGATACAGTAAGTATCGTGTATAATACTCTTCCCGAGACCCACATTTTTGATTCGACTTCCATTTCTCTCTTATTAGATTCTAATAGAATTTGAATTCGAATCCGAGTCCCCCAGGCGTTGAATCCACTTTTATTCTTTCTCTTTCCTCCCTTTTTCTAAAATTAGAAATTAGAGAAAAGAGAAATAGAGGGGGAAGACTGATTCGTAAGAGATATCTCATTGTATCTCTAATCTTCTTTATTCGTTCCCACGTCAATTAGTAGAATGAACAATAACTAGAATGAAAAAAAGGGGAATGTCAATGCATCCGGGAAAAAACGATTAATCTCTATCAATAGACCTGCTAAAGACCCGAACCATAGAGTACTTAGTACCGGTGCCACGGAAAGATATGTTTTTAGATCTCGCATTGAAAAACCCCCTTCGTTACATAATAATACATATATGATCAAATGCGTATGGAGTTAAGGATCACTTAGAATTGTACTATAATAGTACACGGAATCCCTAATTCAAAGTGAAATGTACAATAATAGAGGAAAGATTTTTCTTAAAACATAACATAAAAAGGTCCTTTTCTTCGCGAGCATTTCCTCAAAATACTCATTGAATTTTTGGACGGGTTCCGTTCCCTCTTTCATCTGGATAGAAGTATTTTATGAATATTCTATTTTGATCTATATTATATGTTAAATCAGACTAAAAAGACGAAATAGACAGAGAAATTGTAAATATAGAATCGAGAGAAGAAAAAATGCTGTGGAAAACAAGACAGGAATTCTCTACAATGATACTGTAGGCTAATTGGAGGGATGTAGCGCAGCTTGGTAGCGCGTTTGTTTTGGGTACAAAATGTCACAGGTTCAAATCCTGTCATCCCTAAGAATCCAATCCTTTTGTTTCCAGTCTTATCTTTTTGGCTAAGAAAGCGCTCTTAGTTCAGTTTGGTAGAACGTGGGTCTCCAAAACCCGATGTCGTAGGTTCAACTCCTACAGAGCGCGATTCCGTTCTTCTTAGCTTCAAATAGTTTCACTAATTTGAACAGGAATATGAATTTGACCTCCCGGAGATGAAAGAACGGAGGAGGTCAATCAAAAAAGGCGATGTTAATTAATCAAAGGTCCAACTGATCGCCGCGCCTGTATTGTAGATATGCAGTTACAAATAATCCAGCCAAAGTAATAGGAATTAGGCCTAACACGATTCCAAATAGAAAAACTTCAATCATTTCAATTTGTTTGAAAGGAGAAAAAAGAGGTAATATCTATACTTAAATAGTAATCTGAATTACCATCAATCTCAATGACTAAGAACTGTCAATTGATAGGGTAAGTAATTCTAGAGTCGCTAGAATTTAGTAGAAAGATTTCTTTTTCTGAGGTTTGGGCAGTTCAAATATGAATTTCAAATAAGGCGTATTTTGCTCAGCCCGATATATAAAGCTGAGGTTATAGTTAAAGCCGCTAGTAGAAAGCCGAAATAACTAGTTATCGTAGGCATGAAGGATCTAAATGAAATAGGGTCTTTTTGACATATGTTTCTAAAAAAGCACTTACCTAAGTTTCCATTTTTGCAAACTAAAAAGAGGAGATAAACAAAAGTACCAATTGAAAGTTTTGAATTCATCTATCAGTATAGAAAATACTCAACAAGATAAAGTAAGAAGCATAGAAAAAGAAATTGGTTCATCATCTACGACATCTACCCATCCTGAGCTTGCAATCAACGGATTGATTGAGCAACTCGTGACTAAATTCTCAACTCAACTTAGAAACGAATAATCAGAATTGGCTTGTATAACTTCATTCAAAATTGAAACTCTTTTTGAATCATTAAGTAATAAAGTTCGAAAAGGATTTCTATTTTGATCATTTATTTTCTTTTTGAATTCTATCCAATCTATTAAAGTTATCACACAATCACGCGAAAAATCAAATCGTTATTTTGATTCAACTCGATTCTAAGATGAGTTATTTTTATTCTCTTTTACTTTCTAGGTTCTATATTTTTTTTGGCCCTAGTATAAAGCCTCATCTTTGTAGTTAGGTTAAGAAAGAACGCGGGTATTTCAAAAATCCAA